TTTTCTAGCATTTGACTACGTACCACTAAAGGATTTAGCCGCAAACTTGACAGATAACCCAGAAACTCTAAATTATCTTTAGATAATTGATTTATATTGACCTTTTGTGATTGAAACCATACGGAAAAATAACATTGCCATAAATTAACAAAATAATATTTCCATTTATTCATCAGAAGCGGCGTATCCTTTGTTGCCAGAATGCATTTTCCGTGATATCTAACATAATGTAAGAAAGGATCCTTGAGCAACCCTAAGATCGCCGGAAAATTATTAATAAAGACTTTTAAAAAATGTTGTATTTTTCCATAGAATAAAATTCGCTCAAAAAAGACTTCATAAGATGTCGATCGTAAATGAGAAGACCGCTTGCGTAGAAAAAAAAAGATGGATTCGTATTCACAGACATGAGAATTATATAAGAACAATAAAAATCTTGGATTCAAAATTGATTTTTTTTTACTATAAAAATTCTTCCAATTGCAATACTCGTATAGACAGAACCGAAAAAAATGCAACGAAGAGGCATCTTTTACCCGGTAACGTAGGGTTTGAACCAAGATTTCTAGATGAATAGGGTAAGGTATTAGTACATCTAACACATAATTAAAATGTGAGAATTTGTCTTCTAAAAAGGGAAATATTGAATGAATTGATTGTAAATTATACGATTTTTTTAATTTTTTTCCTTCGAAAGAGGATCCTAATCGTAGGGAAAATGGAATTTCTACAATCACTGCAAATAAAACAGATATCATTTGATAATAGAAAAGATTGGTATGCCCAAGATTTTTGTTCAAATCCTTAGTGGGAATAATCAAACGATTCTGTTCGTACATTCGCAAAATTAAGCGTTTCACAATTAGTGAACTATATTTTTTGTCATAATCCGCATTTTCCAAGAAAATAGAGCGATTTCTATTTAATCTATTTAAACCGTGATCATAAGCAAGTACATAAATATACTCCCGAAAAAAAAGTGGATATAGAAAACTCTGTTGCCGAGCCCCATCGAACTCTAAATATCCTTGAAATTTCTCCATTTGGATTGAAATTCGATTTGAACTAAAAGTAAAGTCTTTATTTTCTTGAGTTCTGAAATGACACATAGTGCGATACAGTCAAAATAAGGTATTAGATTACGAAAGCAATAGATACCTCATAAACAGGTAGACTGCTAACCGGATTCTCTATCTTTAATAGGTTTCTGTTCGTTATATATATTATAGAATAACAAAACAAGATGATTAGAAATCCTTTATTTTTTTAACCTAATCGCTCTTTTGATTTTGGAAATATATATATATATTTTTTTTATCAATATACTGCTTCTTTTACACATCCATCTCCAACCTAACCCAAACGGACTAGGGAAAAAATAATTAGGACTCATGAAAAAATTGATAATAACACGCAAGAAAAAAATTCCTTCCCATACCCGTATTAGGCACTAATCTATTTTTAACATTTAATTAGATCGGGTAATTTTTCAAATTACGAATGGAAGCTCGTTTCTTTTTTTTTCCTGGAATCAGGAAAACTGGTTTTTTTATCCATCCATTTATATTTATTCACTCGACCCAAATTGGAATTCTTTTTTTTTTTTTTTGTCGACACCGAAAACAAAGTTGTACCGATCAGAAAAGAAAAAAATGTTATCTGAATTCTCCCTTGATACGACATGCTATTTTTTCCATTCATTCCTTTCAGGATCAGTCGTGGTCTTACAAACTCTACCGAAGATCTGGACGAATCCTTTTCTTCATACAAATGTGTAAAAGATGCTAGTCGCACTTAAAAGCCGAGTACTCTACCGTTGAGTTAGCAACCCCCAAAAAACAAAAAAAGAAAGTACTGCAAATATGTAGATACAACCAGAATAAAGAAAAAAAGCAAAATCCAGTCATGTGTGCGTCAGGGATAAATAGATCTATTTCTCTATGAGAGAATTATATTTGGTCGATACACTGTTGTCAATATGATTGTGAATTTTGAATATAGCGAAAAGAATACAAAAAATAAATCAAAAAGTTTAACCCCGTGGTTTGTTAGTTCATACAATGAATGAAAACTAAGCCGAGTAGGGTAATCTCAAATCTTTTTATATATTTTTTTAGACACATTTTTTATGGCCTTTCATTATTTATATAATAATATATATATATTTAGAAAGTAATATATATTTAGAAAGTAATATATTAATATATATATATTAATTTGATTCAGAATTAATATATTATTTTATATACAGTATTATTTTCTATACAATAATTTGTTTATGATTATAAAACATGGTAATTGTTAGCAGGGTATTTTTGAGTTTTCGTACCTTAGGAAGAATACTAATAATAAATCAAAATTCTAATAAATCCAAATAAATATGATGGAAACGAAAGAGGAGGAAAGAAAAAAGTAGATAAAATTTGATACCAAGCTATATATGAGTCTTTCACATCCTCTTTTTTATATTTAATTAATTCAATTTCGTTTTATTAAGACTTAATTCCGAAAAAATCCCTGCCTTCTTTGAAATATCATGAACTGTTCTTGTTGGTTGAGCGCCCTTTTTAAGGAAATCGAGAATAGCAGGAAGATTTAAATAAGTTTGATTAGTTATCGGATCATAAAAACCCACCTTCCGAAGATCTCTTCCTTCTCTTCGGGATCGAACATCAATTGCAACGATTCGATAAACGGCTCATTGGGATAGATGTATATGAATAATACCCCCCCTAGAAACGTATAAGAGGCTTTGACCTCGTACGGCTCGAGAAAAAATGCAATGAGTAGAAGTTAACTCTCTGTATAAAATTCAAATATTAAATAGATTAATAAAAACATTAAATCAATTAGCCAATATTGAAACCCTAACTCTTTTTTTTCATAAAAAGCCTTCGTAACATTTGTACTCTCGTAACTCAAGTTAAATAACTCTAAAATATCTCAACAGAGAATCCTTAAGTACTCTTTTTATTGAGTAGTCTCTAACCCTTTTTTTGTTTGTCTCGTTTTTTAGAATCAATTTTGATTCTTAATTCTGATCTAGTTGTTCAAACAATTGAAAATTGGATTTCCTTGTTTCAGGATTCTTTATCCTTACTTTGAATCTTTGGGTTTAGACATGACTTCGGTGATCTTGAATCGTTTTATTAAAAAAGGGCAGCAACAAGCCCCTTATTTTGTTTATGATTTCTTTTCTTTGTATCAAAGAATCATACAAACGCTTGATTCACGCATGATAGACTTTTGATTCAAAGAATTTTACAATTTTAAGAAAATTTCCTTTTCCATTGTAAAATTACTTGAAAGGGCTTTTTTTTTTAATATAAAAATAAAAAGACTTACGAAGTTGTTCCAACTTATTGATTCGCACTAACCCTAGATCCTTACTCCTGCGAAAGGAATAAAAGCTTTCTATTCTCCTCGAGCTCCATCCTGTACTCTTTTTTATATTCAAAAAAGGTGTAGGACTCTAGTAAAATAGAACACAAAATGTCGAGCCAAGAGCACCTATATTCGTAATATAAAAGGTGGCGGATCAAAACATCCACAGCAGATCATGTCCTTCAATTCAAGTCGCACGTTGCTTTCTACCACATCGTTTTAAACGAAGTTTTACCATAACATTCCTCTAGTTTGTGTAATTGATTCAATTATGGAATCATGAATAGTCATAGTTCAGTCAGTATATCGTAATCTATACTTTTTCTTTCTCTATGAATGGAATAGTGAATCTACGCGTAAAAGGTTCAGTCAGAATTCAAATGAATCCCATATTAGATTGTATATATGTCAAATCTAAATTTGAATAGAAATCTATATTTATATATATTTATATATATATATATAGATTTTTTTATTCAAACTCTTAGAATCTACGGTTCTACCTTACTTACCTCCATCACACACAAATAAAAAAAAGCAAATAGATTTTTTGTGAATTCGGTTGAAATGATGAAAAATAAGTTGATTCTTCTTTTTATTTCAATATTTTATTCTTAAAAAATATTGGATTTTTAAACAGAAAGAGAAAGATGGTGTACAAAGGCAATAGAAGATTGATCCCGTAATGACTGGACTCTGGGACGGAAGGATTCGAACCTCCGAATAGCGGGACCAAAACCCGTTGCCTTACCACTTGGCTACGCCCCATTTTTATTTTTATTCAAGACTACTAAAAGAGTAATATTGCTATTGGTTGTTCGTCAATTCAATTTAAGCCAAAATTAAATATAGATTACATTGGTGCTATAGTTTTGACACGTGTAGATAACAAATCAAACTTACTTTATTGATCATTACATAGAATTCAATTAAGATATTGTATGAAAATATTATTTCTTTCATTCTCATAAGAGAATGAAAGGATTTTTGATTGAGTAAGTTCAACAAAGTCTTTTTAGACTATCTTTCTTTATTTTTTTCCTTATATAAAAAATATATTAATAACTCAATCAAAATTAAATTATCCACAAGAACACCAATTTTTGTTATGCTTAATATATTTAATTTGATCGGTATTTGTTTTAATTCTGCCCTTTTTTCAAGCACTTTTTTAGTCGCTAAATTGCCGGAGGCCTACGCCTTTTTGAATCCAATCGTAGATGTTATGCCCGTAATACCTCTTTTCTTTCTTCTCTTAGCCTTTGTTTGGCAAGCAGCTGTCAGTTTTCGATGAAATTCTTAATACTGTCTTAGAACTTAGAAAAATTCACGATTTTGATTCTTCCAACAATTCACAAGATCAAAAAATCTTGACGTAGGAACGAACTCTCAATTCAAACATTAAATTTTTTTGTAGCCGTACTAAATCTGGATCATTCGATTTCCTCCGTTTTATCCTCTTTTCCCTAAATGAAAGAACCTAATTAGATTCGAGTTCACAAAAAAAATATCTAGATCTAGATATTTAGTATAAAAATAGAGAATCTATTCTCTTTTTTTTTTTTGAAAAAAAAAAGTAAAATCTTGGAGATTGTGTAATGCTTACTCTCAAACTTTTTGTATACACCGTAGTTATATTCTTTGTTTCTCTCTTCATATTTGGATTCCTATCGAATGATCCAGGACGTAATCCGGGACGTGAAGAATAAAAAAGAAAGGTTTTTTATTACTTTATTTAATTAGTGGAAATGCGCGAATTTTATTAGGATTTTATCTATTTCACATCATCCAAAAAGCGGAAGGGAAAGAGAGGGATTCGAACCCTCGGTACGATTAACTCGTACAATGGATTAGCAATCCAACGCTTTAGTCCACTCAGCCATCTCTCCTAATTGAAAAGGGATACTTATTAGATTCCATTAGACAAAAAAAGGCTTTAAAAAAACCTTCTTCGCTTTATTCTTAAAAAACCTTTCTTTTTTTTTTTATAGATTATTCTTTATATTACTTTATATTATATATTTTCATTTTCTATATTTTATTATATATATAAAATTTCTTTTTTATTATATAAATATATTTATCATATATTTATATATAATTAATATATATATATATATTACTATTATATAACTTTTTTTATAGAACTTTCTCAGTAATTCTATTTACATAAAAAATGTAGATAAAGATTAGATAAAGAAAAGGCTCAAACTCGAAAGAGAAATAAATAAAATCACAAAAATAGAAATAGAAAATCCTTTTTTGATTTTGTCTCGTCCAAACACAAATAAAAGATCTTTTTTATTTTAATAGCCTGGCCTGGTCAGTCCCCAGCCGGGCCTTTTTTTGTTAAAGTTAAAAAGACCCATCCGATAGATTTTTAGACAAAAAAGATCTGAAAGAAAAAAAAGGAATCCCGCTTTGACTAATTTGATTAAGTCTACGCTAGAACTTTCTAATTTTTTTTTTTTTTTAGATTTTTTTCTCCCGATTACTTTGTTCGACAAAAGGTCAATTTATATGCAATAATTGCATTGTAGCGGGTATAGTTTAGTGGTAAAAGTGTGATTCGTTCCTTTAACCCCTTTAATAGTTAAAGGGTCTCTCGGTTTGATTAATCTTCCGATCAAAAACTTTATTTCTTAAAAGGATTTAGTCCTTTACCTTTCAATGAAAGATTCAAGGAAGATTATAGATTCTCGTAATTTGTATCCAAAGACTCTAATTAATTGTCAATTTGGATTATGAAATTCCGAAACATAATTTTTGAATTGGATGACTATTTACAATTCAATAAGTATAACAAGAGGATCCATGGATAAAGCCAGAAAAGTTTCTTTCTAATCGTAACTAAATCTTCAGTTCTATTTTTTGTTTGGTATAGAAAAAATTGAAGCAAAATAGCTATTAAACGAGAACTTTGGTTTACTAAAGACATCGACATATTATATTGTTTTAGCTCGGTGGAAACAAAATACTTTTCCTAAGGATTCCGTTAAATAGAAATAAAGAACGAAGTAACTAGAAAGATTGTTTGAGTTCACCTTTTCTATCTTCTAGAAGGATCATCTATAAAGCAAAATTTTCTGTGAAAGCATCCAGACGGAAAAAAAAGCTAACATAGATGTTATGGGTCGAATTTTGATTTTGATTTCGTTCCCATCTTATTTTATTTGGGAATTTCTCCATCCATCATAAAGGAGCCGAATGAAACCAAAGTTTCATGTTCGGTTTTGAATTAGAGACGTTAAAAATATAAAACTGATCAATCGACGTCGACTAAAACCCTTAGCCTTCCAAGCTAACGATGCGGGTTCGATTCCCGCTACCCGCTCTAAATTCTAAATTGCCCCCTTTTATTAGAGACAATTTTCTGTATTAGAATTGTCTAATAGCAATTGTGTATTGAATTCACTTCAATACACAATTGCTAAAAAGATTTCGCACATTCTTTTTTTTTAACAATTGGGAAGTCAAAAAAAGCGAAAAGCGTCCATTGTCTAATGGATAGGACATAGGTCTTCTAAACCTTTGGTATAGGTTCAAATCCTATTGGACGCAATATCAATATAGATATAAATATATTGATATTTATCTATTATTTCCATTTCTATATATTATATAGAATATATTTTCATTCTATTTAGAAAAAAGATCAGAAAGAAATAGAATAAGAAAGAAATTCTGAATGCTTTAAGATTTAATATTAAACAGATATTAGTTATATACTTCTTTCTATTATATATATACTTAACTTAATATACTTCTATTTTTATAATTTCTTAAAAATTGAACTAAAGAATAAAAAAAGAATGATCCATAGAATAAAAAAAAGAATGATCCATAGAATAAAAAAAAGAATGATCCATTTATTTTCTTTTTTTTTTTATAATTTCTCCTGAAGTAGAAAACGTTCCAGTTGCTCTTGAATACCTTCTTTCAAAAAGCTTTCTGCTTCAGCGGTTAATGTCTTGGTAGAGGCTATTATTTCTTGGAACTCAGGTTTATTTGTTTTTAAATAAGTGCGTAGCTGAACGAGAAATTTTCTTACTTGTCCAATTTCTAATCCATCCAGATAACCATTTGTTCCGGTATAAATGGTCATTATCTGTTCTT